GATCGATGAACCTGTAAAATCCTTCAAATTGGATCTGATGAAACCCAGGTATTGTAAACATTCCCTCATTTCTATCTCGGAGCATTTTTATTTAATTTCCCATTTATCAAAAATCCTATTACATTATTGGCGTAGTCTTCATCGAATTAGATAGATGATCTAGCAATGATGGAATTGATCGTCTATTTACGATTCCGGAATAACATGAAATTTGAAGCCAATTGATGTAAGTTCTTTCTAAGAGGTGGAATAGAATAACAACCCCTTTACATACAAGGGAATGAGTATGTGGTGGGGCGAAAGGGCTTGGACCTTTCAACCCCGGTACCTCTAAATGTTACCGGCAATCTACCACGGAACGCCCCCGACTTTCATGCTGATTTTTTTGATCTCATTTTTCTTATGAGAAAATATAATTACGCCATTGATTTACTTGTTATTTATGTCGATATTTTATTATAATGAAACACTATAATAAAATATCGACATATTTTCTAGAGGGTTCTTTCTTGTGTTTTGTTCGGCGTCTTCTTCGTCGAGAAAGTCCAAACCCAAGTCTATAAATTACTCTTCCGCATCATAAATTTCCAAACACCAGGCGATAAACACCTTTTCGCCGACAAGGTTCAAACATACGGATACAAATTGCTCTTCGTTGAGAAGGTCTAAATGGGAGTTTCTAAAGTCGTCGTAGCCGAGCAAGAACCAATACAGGTCTCGAAATTTTATTTTCTTTACCCTCGCGACGAGATAGTCTGCGCGATATTTTTGATATTTCGCATCGCACGCGTCTAGTACTTCGAGGATGCGTAGAAATTCCATACGTACTCGCAGCCAGGCATGTACATGTGGTACATATTCTCGAATGGCGTATGGTTTGTTTCTTAGGTTGGTTCGTAGAGCGTCTCGTATAGATTCGCGAGCGACCAAATCTAAGTTGGAAGCGGGGTCGGAAAACGGTTCCTCACCTTCGAAGAGGAAACGTTTCCAGGCGCCAGACCAAAACCCAACCCTGATATCATACTGCGTTTCATCCGTTCTCTCGAGCAGCGCGCATTGAAGTTCGGCCCAAAGACAAGCTTTTGTTGCGCGAATAGAGTTTGCATTTCGAAAATTTTTTTTTCTTTTCGAAAGCCAGTTGGCTCCGTCGGCTTTGGCAAAGTCGATGATACTCCCCGAGGCGGCGCCATTCCGCGACGCGTATTTTTTCAAGAGAGTAGATACGATCCCGCGACGCCCCATTGCAAGGCAGATTAAGCAAAACATTTCGTAGACGTCCCTGTCGTTGTTATCCGAGGGTAGTATCCCCCCTAAGGTATTTCCTTTTCGGTAGATGCAGAGGCCCATTATAGAGCGAAATGCACTTACCCAGTTGTACCAAAATTTCCAATGTAGTTCGAAATCCAGAATAGAGTCCGACCCCAACGACCGAATCGGTTCTCTTCATAAACAAGTTGTAATTCATAATCCCCTCCCTGGGTTTTTTGGATTATTTAAAATTGTCGATTGCATGTGTTAAGCATGCCGCCAGCGTTCATCCTGAGCCAGGATCGAACTCTCCATGAGATTCATAGTTGCATTACTTATAGCTTCCTTTTATATTGTCTATTAATGGCCAATTTTTTATATATTTAATTATATATATGTTGTAATTAAATATACATGCGTGAGGTGCGGTAATAGGTGCGATATTAGCAAGTTTCATTAGTCATTCCCTATCTAAAACAACTAGCACAACTTTTCAACGTCCATGGGGACTTATTTTCCCGGTAAAATTCTCGACTCCATCTGACCAGTTCCGGGTTCGAATCCCCAGCAACCCTTTGTTCAAAAAATCCTCTGTAGAGAAGAGAGACATTTTTACCTATTTTTTCTTCAATGAAAATTGAAGTGTGATAATTTACTGATAATTCTATGATTCCGTTCTGGAGTTTAGAGGGACTAATATATGTTATAACGCTCTATAGTCCCTGTAGGTAAGATATGTTATAAAAATCTATAGTTCCTATGAAAAATGTTCATTAGGTTTTTGGATGATTTTGGCGGCATGGCCGAGCGGTAAGGCGGGGGACTGCAAATCCTTTTTCCCCAGTTCAAATCTGGGTGTCGCCTGACTATTTGACATAGATAGCGATCGATCTAGATTATACTTTATTACCTAAAAAAGTAAAAAAAGAGTGGGCCTTAGTATTTCTAGCCTATTTTACTTGTCTTTAGTCTTTGCCGATTCGAAATCATAGAGGAATTTTTTAGAAGTGGATTTATGAAATTGGTTCCTCAACAGTCTTCGGTGAGAATCCCTTTTTGACTCTGCACCATTGATTCCACTATTATTAGGGAGCAATAATCGAATAATTCTATCATAGAGATAGGGGACATAATTCACATGGAGCTAGTAAGTCTCGCTTGGGCTGCTTTAATGGTAGTTTTTTCATTTTCCCTTTCACTTGTAGTCTGGGGAAGAAGTGGTCTCTAGAAGTACTACTAATTGAGTTGAGGA